AATTTCGGGTCCTTCTTTATCTTTACCCCATAGAGACATTGAATAGAACGAACTACTTTTTTTGCCACTGTAAGTTTGAAAATAAACGTTTAAATGTCCTTCAAAAGCAAGTAAATAGATCCTAAACATATAAAATGCAGTTAATCCTGCTGTGGACCAAGCTATTATTGCAAAAATAGGTGAATACAACCAACTATCATTAAGAATTTCATCTTTGGACCAAAAACAAGCAAGGGGTGGAATACCAGAAAGAGAAAGTGTACCCAATAAAAAAGCAGTTTTTGTAATTGGTACATGTTTTCTTAAACCGCCCATAAGAACCATATTCTGACTTTTATCTGGAGAATATCCAACAATAGCTTCCATCGCATGAATAATTGATCCAGATCCTAAGAACAACAATGCCTTCGAATAAGCATGAGTAATCAAATGAAATAAAGCAGCTCGATAAGACCCCATACCTAGAGCTAACATCATATAACCCAATTGAGACATTGTAGAATAAGCTAAGCTTTTCTTAATATCTTTTTGAGCAAGAGCTAAAGTGGCTCCTAAAAATAATGTTATTATACCTATCAAAGCTATTAGATTTAGAATGTAAGGTATAACTATGAAAAGAGGAAGAAGCCGAGCTACAAGAAAAATTCCTGCGGCTACCATAGTAGCGGCATGTATAAGAGCCGAAATGGGGGTAGGCCCTTCCATGGCATCAGGTAACCATACATGAAGGGGAAATTGGGCGGATTTAGCAACCGCGCCGGCAAATAACAGGGAGGCGCATACAGTAACAAATAAAAAATTAACTTCATTATTATAAACCAAGTTATTGAATATTTCAAACAAATCCCGAAATTCGAAACTACCTGTTATCCAATAAAAACCCAAAATTCCTAATAATAAACCAAAATCCCCGACACGATTAGTTACAAACGCTTTTTGACAAGCATTCGCGGCACTGGGTCGTGTGAACCAAAAACCTATTAATAGATAAGAACACACTCCAACTAATTCCCAAAAAATATAAATTTGTATCAAATTCGAACTAGTAACTAATCCCAACATTGAAGTATTGGAAAAACTCATATAAGCAAAAAATCTCAAATATCCCTGATCATGAGACATATAATTGTCACTATAAATAAGAACCATAATTCCAACAGTAGTGATTAATATCGACATAATAGAAGTAAGTGGATCAACCAAGCAGCCAAATTCTAAAGAAAAATCATTATTGATGGTCCAAGACCATACATATTGATAGACAGAATTTTTATTTATTTGCTGAATAGAAAAAAGGGCTGAAAAAACCATAACTATACTTAATAATAAAACACTAGGAAAAGCCCACATACGGCGAAGATTTTTTGTTGCCGTTGGAAAAAGTAGAAGTCCTGTTCCAATTAAGATAGGAACTGGAAGTGGAATGAAAGGTATAATCCATGAATATTGATATGTATATTCCATAAAAAAAAAAAAAAAAAAAAATTATCTTAATTAATTGTTTCTGAGTCACCGGTTCTTATTTCTTTTCTTTTGAGAGGGGTCGGTTAATAAAAAAAAATTAAGATATATAAAAAAAACTTAAATAGAATTTTCTAGCCTTAATTATTCTGAATCTTTCCAAACTACTTCAAATATTTAAAATCAAGAGGTTGCAATTGGTCAAATGATATAAATAAGTCACTAGTGAAAAAAAAAAAATACGTATTTAATTTTATTAATACTGAATTGTTAATATTAAATTCAAATTTTTAAATAAAATTTTATGAAGATAAAAAATGAAAATTTGAATTTTCATTTTAATTATTACGTATTACAATAATTTTTTTATATCTATAGAACAAGGATAAATAATTATACCAAAAACAGTATTTGATCTGAATCATAAAGCCCATAACTAAAACTATTTATTGTAATTCGGTTATTTAGAATCATTAACCAATTTGTTTTGTAACTAATTGTTTGTCTTCCATTACAATAAAAGCTATTTGTAGGAAATGCTATGATATCCAACACTTTAATTTTACGGAAAAACAAGGGGGGCAAATAAAATGCCTTTAAATTATGTATTTTGTATCCTTTAACAAACAGATTAACTACTAGTCTCATTTGATAATTAAAATTTTGTGGACTCTTTCTTCGAACTTGACCAATTAAATTCATATTAAATTAATTAATATAATAGAAAAAAAGTTTTTTTTATTTTTTAATTAATAATTAAGCGGGAGAAGGGTTGGGTTATTAAACTTTTAGATTTTTTTATTACATGTAGAAATGTAACACGACGAAAATAGAAAGAAAACGAAACGGACAATCTTTCTTTTTTTTTGTATTATTTTTTTGATTTTATCAACTTCAACCTATTTGGCATAGTGTACCTTATCGTTCTTATTAATATTTTATGTGATTTTTACCCCCCCCCCCTTTTTGGGGGGGAGTCTAATTTAGAGAAAAAATAGATAGAGAATAGTAAAGAACAATTGATTTTGAACAATAGATGTCTTTCACATCCAACCGAAAAACCTATTATAACTTTTTAATGGCAGTTCCAAAAAAGCGCACCTCTATTTCAAAAAAACGTATTCGTAAAAATATTTGGAAAAGGAAGGGATATAGGGCAGCATTGAAAGCTTTTTCGTTAGCGAAATCTCTTTCTACCGGGAGTTCTAAAAGTTTTTTTTGTGTAACAAATAAATAATCTGAATCGTTCTAATAAAGTGATATAATTTTGTTTATAGTTTATTTATAATTATAAGTTATAAAAATGATAAATAATATTTATCAATTATATTTATCAATTATAATTAATATTAACATCATAATAGTATAGTAAAAGAATAAATATTAATATATAAGATAAATATTAATATATAAGATGAATAAATATTAATATATAAGATAAATTACAATATAAACAATATACATAAAAAAAAAATAAATAAAAAAGAATTAGTCTCATAATGTTTTAATTTAAACGAATATAAAATTGAATTTGTTTTACAATTTGTTTTACTTTAATTTGAAGCCAAATTTTTCTTTCGTTTCTGATATAGATAAGAATTCTGTTGTCTACTGAATTCTAAAAATGAATGGTACTTTTTTGTTTGAAAAAAGGGTAAACGCAAGCGCAAGGTTTCGCCTTTCATTTTAGTATGTTTTATCATTTTCCGGATGGGGATTATCACTTTCCCCATCGCCCTTACTCAATAATAAAAAGAATTTTTTTTTTAGTTATATTTTTGATTTTATATTATAAAGAAGAGGTCGTTGAAACTAATTGATTAAGTTTAAAATGTTTTTTATAATCTTTTAAATCATTATTTTGGGTTTTAGAAATTATTATCACTATATAAATTCCTTAAACCCAATTAAATTAATAAAAGCCCCGTTTACATTTTTAGGTAGTTATATGACGAATGCGCCAATTTTGAGTGATCTATTTTAGATCCTATGTTTCGATTGGAAGATCGATCAAGATATAATATATATATATATTAATATTAATTAAAAAATTTAGAAAATATTTTGAAGTATGGTACAATTTCTATACGAAATTTTTTTATATGATTGATACGACCATCCAAAATACCTAACTTAATGGGTTTGCTAAATCTTAACGCAAATTCTCTACACAACAAAAAATCCTAACGCAACCTAACTATGCAAATATTTACATAAATCTTTTGAGTGTATCGCTGAAATTGTGTTATATAAAAATTATTAATCGATAAAATGAATTTTTTATTTTAGATTAATAAAATAAATGATAAAAGAAATTAATCATTAAAAAATGCAAATGAGGTAGAACATTTTTTTTACTTATATCCATGGATTGAAGTAAAAATTATATAGTTACAACTGTTACATTTTAGTTTTAGGAGAGCATAAAGTAATAGCCTACGAAAAAATACATTGTTAGTTCAGTTAAATAAAATTGACATCCTAAAATACTAAATAACTAAATAAAAAGATAATAATAAGAAAAATCAATATTATTAACGTTAACGAAAACGTTTTAATCCCTAATTTTTAAACAAGTTTTTATTCATCAATTTGAATGGTTTCCTAAAAAAAATATTGGATTGAATTAACTCCTTCAAGCTCGACGATTGAATAAAAATAGGTTATTATGATTTCGAATAAGCCGCTATGGTGAAATCGGTAGACACGCTGCTCTTAGGAAGCAGTGCTAGAGCATCTCGGTTCGAGTCCGAGTAGCGGCATGGCATCTTCTAAAAGAGTAAGTCCTATAATGAATTCAATTCCCGATTTCAATTCCTATAATTGAGGGACGCCCTTATTAATTTAATAATTTTTATGATATTTTCAACTTTAGAGCATATATTAACTCATATATCCTTTTCGATCGTTTCAATTGTAATTACAATTCATTTGATAATTTTATTAGTCGATGAAATCGTAGGACTAGATGATTCTTCAGAAAAGGGGATGATAGCTACTTTTTTCTGCATAACAGGATTATTAGTTACTCGTTGGATGTATTTGAGGCACTTACCATTAAGTGATTTATATGAATCATTAATTTTTCTTTCGTGGAGTTTTTCCATTATTCATATTATTCCGTATTTTAAAAAACATAAAAACCATTTAAGCGCAATAACCGCGCCAAGTGCTATTTTTACTCAAGGTTTTGCTACTTCGGGTCTTTTAACTGAAATGCATCAATCCGCGATATTAGTACCCGCTCTCCAATCCCATTGGTTAATGATGCATGTAAGTATGATGGTATTGAGCTATGCAGCTCTTTTGTGTGGATCATTATTATCACTAGCTCTTCTAGTCATTACATTTCGAAAATTCATAAGGATTTTTAGTAAAAGCAATAATTTAGAAAATGAGTCAGTTTCCTTTAGTGAGATTCAATACGTGAACGAAAGAAACAATGTCTTACGAAACACTTCTTTTATTTCGTCTCAAAATTATTACAGGTATCAATTGATTCAACAATTGGATCGTTGGAGTTATCGTATTATTAGTCTAGGGTTTATCCTTTTAACCGTAGGTATTCTTTCGGGAGCAGTATGGGCTAATGAAGCATGGGGCTCATATTGGAATTGGGATCCAAAGGAGACTTGGGCATTTATTACTTGGACCATATTCGCTATTTATTTACATATTAGAACAAATAAAAATTTTGAAAGTGTAAATTCTGCAATTGTGGCCTCAATGGGCTTTCTTATAATTTGGATATGCTATTTTGGGGTTAATCTATTAGGAATAGGGTTGCATAGTTATGGTTCATTTACATTAATATCTAATTGAATAAAAGACTTGACGAATATAAACATAGGACGGCATACAGGTATATATACGAAAACTTCATGTAAACAATCAAGAACCATTTGAATCATTTCCATTACTTGATTCAAATGGTTCTCACAAATTCAAAAGATATCTAGTTATAATAGAATTCCAATTTATTTATTTTACTTAAAAGAATATAAAATTTTACTTAAAAGAATATAAAAGACTCATTTTTTTATTGTACAATCAACCATTTTTAAAATCATGGGATTTCAGTTTCATTTTTTGGTTTACTCACAAAAACTATCGAAAAAAATAATTGGATATAATAGCTTCGACCTTGTCAACTGATAATGATAAAACGAAATCGGGATAAACACCAATACCTATTACAGGTAAAAGGATAGAGATCGAAACAAATAATTCTCGCGGTCCAGAATCAAAAAAATAAGAGTTTGGGGCATTAAAAAGCTTGTATCCATAGAACATCTGGCGTAACATAGATAATGAATAAATAGGAGTTAATATCATTCCAATTGCCATTACAAAAGTAATTAATATTTTTGTCATTAAAAGATATTTTTGACTAGTAAGTATTCCAAAAAAAACTAACAATTCGGCAACAAAACCGCTCATGCCCGGTAATGCAAGAGAAGCCATTGATAAGATACTGAAAGTCGTGAATATTTTTGGAATTGCGATAGCCATTCCGCCCATTTCGTCGAGATAAACAAGACGTATTCTATCATAACTCGTTCCGGCCAAGAAAAAAAGCGCAGCGCCAATAAATCCGTGAGAGATTATTTGTAAAATGGCTCCGTTGAGTCCTGTATCGCTTATAGAACCAATTCCTATAATTATGAAACCCATATGAGATACAGAAGAGTAGGCTATTCTTTTTTTTAAATTACGCTGACCGGGAGATGTTGAAGCTGCATAGATTATTTGAATTGTGCCTACTATAATCAACCAGGGAGAGAATATAGAATGGGCGTGGGGTAATAATTCCATATTGATCCGAACCAATCCATACGCTCCCATTTTTAATAAGATTCCGGCTAAAAGCATACAAGTACTGTAATGTGCCTCTCCATGGGTGTCTGGTAACCATGTATGTAAGGGTATGATCGGTGATTTGACAGCAAAAGCAATAAGAAATCCAATATAAAATATTATTTCTAGTGCTACAGGATACGATTGATTAGCTGATGTTTCAAAATTTAATGTTGGTTCATTGGAACCATATAAACCAATACCCAAAACTCCCATTAATAAAAAAACGGAACTTCCTGCAGTGTACAAAATAAATTTTGTAGCTGAATACAACCGTTTCTTTCCCCCCCACATGGATAGAAGTAGATAAACTGGAATTAATTCTAACTCCCACATGATGAAAAAAAGTAAAAGGTCTCGAGAAGAAAATGGTCCTATTTGACCGCTATACATTGCTAACATCAGAAAATGGAATAGTCGGGAATCTCGAGTAATCGGCCGAGCCGCTAAAGTAGCTAAAGTTGTGATAAATCCTGTCAGTAAAATGGGTCCTATAGAAATTCCATCTATTCCCAATCTCCAGTAAAAATCAAAAAAATCGATCCATTTATAATCCTCTGTCAGTTGCATTAATGGATCATCCAATTGGAAACGATAACCGAATGCATAGGTTGTTAGAAGGAGTTCAATTATGCATATACCTATAGTATACCAACGAATGATCTTATTTCCTCTATGAGGGAGAAAGAAAATTAAGGAACCCGCGAATATTGGCAAAACTACAACTAGCGTTAACCAAGGAAAATTATTCATGGTAAAAACAAGATAAACTTGGACCAGAAAAACCCGTGCTCAAAATAAAAAGTTTTTGAGCGCGGGTTTTTGTCGGTAAAGGTAAAAAAATCAAATGTATTCGAGTAGGGTTTTCTGGAACGTATTAATAAGCCAGACCCATACTTCGAGTTGTTTCATGCCATAAATAAACTCGAACACTCAAGAAATCTGTCGGACAGGCGGATTCACATCTCTTACAACCGACACAGTCCTCTGTTCTTGGAGCAGAAGCAATTTGCTTAGCTTTACACCCGTCCCAAGGTATCATTTCTAATACATCCGTTGGGCAGGCGCGCACGCATTGAGTACACCCTATACACGTATCATAAATCTTTACTGAATGTGACATTTGGATCTATAAATTTTTGAATGTCAGAAAGTTTCGATCTAGTAAACTTGTAAATGAATCATATATTTAGACACCAGATGAATCAATAATTTATCATAATTTTTCTAATCAATCTACTTCTGGATTGACTCATGCGATAGAGCCAAGATACTTTAATTTCTTACATTTTTGAAAACATGTATTATTACGTAATGTATGGTCATGGTAATTCTAATTTATGAATATTAGAATTTATATGATTAATACTACTTATTCAACAAATTCGATTGATTGATACGAGTTGATTTTCTGTTACGATAAATTGATGAAACAATAGCCGGTCCAATAGCTGCTTCAGCGGCTGCAATAGCTATAACAAAAATTGAGAAAATATTTCCTTTTAATTGGCGACTATCAAAAAAATCAGAAAATGTTACGAAATTCATATTAACCGCATTCAGTATAAGTTCAAGACACATAAGGGCTCTAACCATATTCCGGCTCGTGATCAATCCATAGATACCGATAGAAAATAAGTAGGCACTCAAAACAAGTACATGTTCGAGCATCATTGACCAACTCCTTATCAATTTCGATTCATTTCAATATGAACTGAACAACAATTCAACAGATTCAATTGACTAGAATAAAAAAAAGTACGGAACAAAGGCAGATTTTCTATTGTTATATAGAATAGATTGAATAATTTCTATTTTAGACATAAAAAATCTTTAATTAAAGGGAAATAAATGTAATGTAATAAAACCGAACAGAGTTTAATGTGCATTGCTAATTCTATAAATTTTTTACTGTCGCGCCACGGCAATTGCACCTATCAAAGCGGCTAAAAGAATTATCGAAACGAATTCAAATGGAAGAAAAAAATCGGTTGATAAATGAATTCCAATTTGTTGACTATTACTTATCAAATCTTGCTCTATAATCTGGTTTGATCTTGTAGTCCAAATAATTCCGTACCATGACGTATCCGTAATAATAATCATGAGTAAAACAAAAATACTTGTACAAACTGGCAAAGTAACCACATCCCCAATGGTCCAAAGATTCAAATCTTTGTAATATTCTGAACCATTCATGAACATCACAGCAAATACGATTAAAACATTTATAGCTCCCACGTAAATAAGGAGTTGTGCAGCAGCTACAAAATAAGAGTTTAATAGAATATAGAATAAGGATATACAAACAAGAACCAGTCCCAATGAAAAGGCAGAATAAATGGGGTTGGTAAATAATACCACCCCCATACCTCCTAGTATAAGAACCGATCCCAGAAAGACTAAAAGAAAATCATGTATTGGTCCGGGCAAATCCATTATATGTAAAATAAGAGATAAATAAATAGAAATGTTTTTCATGACCTTATTGAGACCCGACCAGAAATTTTTTTTTATGATTTTTGAGCAATTCCTAATTTAATCCTAAGTAAATAAATACTAAGGGATATGAATAAATGTGAGTACTATTATTGGACTAATTTCATTCTTTATCTGAAAGAGTCGTTCTAATTCTAAACTATATATTTTAAAACAATTATGGATATATTAATTAATGGATTTTCAATCCAAATTAAGACGCGTTTCTTACCAACCAATCAATAGTTGGTATTTGTAGTTATTGACCAAACAACACGAAAGAAACCTAAATTCCTTCTATATTAGTTATTAGTAAAGTAATTATAAATTATTCGTTAATCAAGAGATTTACTTATTTATTTGAGGCGAATTCAAAATTGTTCGAATTGTATAATCGTCAATTACTGACATTGGTAAACGACCCAAAGCAATTTGATTATAATTCAATTCGTGACGATCATAAGTAGAAAGTTCATATTCTTCAGTCATTGATAAACAATTCGTTGGACAATACTCAACGCAATTACCACAAAATATACAGACTCCGAAATCAATACTGTAATTAAGCAGCCGTTTCTTGCGAATATCAGTTTCCAATTTCCAATCAACAACGGGTAGATCTATAGGACATACACGAACGCATACTTCACAAGCAATACATTTATCAAATTCAAAATGGATTCGACCGCGGAAACGCTCCGCGGTGATTAATTTTTCATAAGGATATTGAATAGTTACGGGTAAACGATTTGCGTGGGATAAAGTAATCATGAAACTTTGACCAATGTACCTTGCAGCTCGTACTGTTTGTTGACCATAATTCATGAACCCAGTTACCATAGAGAACATATCGTTAATATATATATGAATAGTTTTATGTTTGTTTATTTCTCTTGTTTGAGACACGTTGTGAATATAGAATGTTACTTTACAGTGAAAAGAGTTGGAAAGAAGTTGTTAATAATAGATTACCGAGAGAAATAGGTAAAAGAAATTTCCATCCAAGATTCAATAGTTGGTCCATTCTTAGCCTCGGTAAAGTCCATCTTGTTGTGATAGGAATGAACAAGAACAAATAAGTTTTAGCTAATGTAATAAAGATACCAATTATCGCTCCAAAAACTCCACATGTTTTATTTATTTCAAAAAGCTCAGAAACATATATGTCCGGAATAGATATATTCCAACCTCCCAAGTAAAGAACTGTTACAAATAATGAAGAAACCAATAGGTTTAGATAGGAAGCAACATAAAATAACCCAAATTTTATACCCGAGTATTCGGTTTGATAACCTGCTACTAACTCTTCTTCTGCTTCTGGTAAATCAAAAGGTAATCTCTCACATTCTGCTAGGGAAGAAATAATAAAAATGATAAACCCTATAGGCTGACGCCACAAATTCCATCCCCAAAAACCATATTTTGATTGCGCCTCAACAATATCAATTGTACTTGAACTGTTAGATAATTATAGTCGGTGATACCATCACTGTTACCATCGCTATTACAGAACCGTACATGAGATTTTCACCTCATACGGCTCCTTGAAGGCCAGAAATAAATATAGGGACCGCGTCAGTATTCTTTTTTGAATCTTGATATGTTTGTAGGATGGATAATTATCGGCCGGTCCCAAATTAGACCAATTGAATTCTGTCTGTTATAATTATTTTAATTCAAAATTAAATAAAAAAAGTACTTCTGAATTGATCTCATCCTTTCTTTAATTTTATAATTTCAATAATAATTTCAATTCTTCTTTGTTCAGTAATAACTTAACTGTTCAATAAAATACTTCTTGTAAAAATATCAATAACCCGTTGGTTTCACGTACGAAAAAAAAATTCTATATTAATTAATGAATTATGACACAAATTATATATCTATTAATATGTATATGGGAAAGAATAAAAAAAGAATAAAAGTAACAAAGAATAAATAAAGTATATCTTTCTTTTTTTTTTTTTTTTTTTCGTTCCTATTCTTCTTTCTATTTCTGAGAAAAAGAGGGCTTTCAAAATAAAGTTAAAGGATTATTTCGTTTCGAATAGTTATTTATTAAATCGGTGGATAGGAGTATACTCTGGATTGGAATCGTGTCATGGGGAGTACTGCCTGATCATTTCTACCAACTTAAAGCCCCAATTAGTATTCTTTGTTTGTATATTATGTAAAAATGTCCTTTTGGAGAATTTACATAATCTCCATTACTAATCCTTTACATATGTTCGTGTTTCTAACCATCCACTCGTTTTTGCTCAATCCCCCGTTATGCTAATACATAAAAATGATAGTGAAAACTCAATACGGTTGATCTTTTGAACCCGCTTCAAGTCAGGATGACTAATCAACCAATCTTGGGGGAAACGGTCTCTTCTGTTTATGTTTATTTCCGCTTAACTCTCTAACTCTTATACATAGAAAATGAGAATCAATCTTTTTACTGCGAATTTATATATAAGCTGTTTTCTTTCACTCATATAACTATTTGATTTAGTTCATCAACCCGAATAATGAATAAAAAAAAAATTAAGATATCTACTCAATCCATTCCAACCCTTTCCTTGAAAGGAAGGAATAGAGAAAAGTTTATGTCTATGTATCAACGAATCGCACGTAGAGATATTGATAACACACATAAAGTTAATGGTATTTCATAACTAATCGATTGAGCAGCAGCTCGTAGACCGCCTAAAAAGGAATATTTATTATTTGACCCGTATCCCGACATAAGAAGTCCAATTGGCGCAATACTGGAAATGGCAATCCATAAAAAAACACCGATATTGAGATCCGCTAAAACAAGGTGATATCCAAAAGGAACTACTGAATAGCTTACTAAAATTGATATGACTGCTATGGATGGCCCGATACTGAATAAACGAGTATCCCCCCTAGATGGAAAAAGATTTTCTTTGAAAAGTAGTTTTGTCCCATCTGCTAGAGCTTGAAGAACTCCCAAAGGGCCGGCGTATTCAGGTCCAATACGTTGTTGTATCCCTGCCGATATTTCTCTTTCTAACCATACAATTACCAGTACGCCTATTGTGATTCCCACTACAAGAGTCAAAATAGGAACAAGAACCCATAGAATTCCATAAACCTCTTTAAAAAATTCTAATCTAGAAAAAGAATCGATATCTTGTACTTCCGGTGTATCAATTATCATTTCAACGATCAACTTCTCCCATAATGATATCTATACTACCTAGTATCGTCATAATATCAGCCAATTTCATTCTTTTAACTAACCGCGGAAGAATTTGCAAATTGATAAAACCCGGCGGGCGGATTTTCCATCTCCAAGGAAAACCACTCTGATCCCCTATGAGAAAAATTCCCAATTCTCCTTTTGGGGCTTCTACTCTCACATAAAGTTCTTGTTTCGGCAATTCAAATGTAGGAGACGGCTTTTTACTAATAAATCGATATTCAAAATCATTCCATTCCGGATTCCTTTCTCTATCAAAGTATCGTATTTCTAAATTCTCATAGGGTCCCCCTGGAATTCCTTCCAGGGCCTGTTGAATAATTTTTACGGATTCTATCATTTCACCAATTCGGACTAGATAACGAGCCAATGAATCTCCTTCTTTTTGCCACTGTACTTCCCAATCAAATTCGTCGTAACATTCATAATGATCAACTTTACGAAGATCCCATTGTATTCCGGAAGCTCGCAGCATTGGTCCCGATAAACCCCAATTTATTACTTCCTCTCTACCAATAATGCCTACTCCCTCGACTCGTTCTAAAAAAATAGGATTTCGTGTAATAAGGTTTTGATATTCAGCAACTCTTGTTAAAAAATAATCGCAGAAATCCAAACATTTATCTATCCAGCCATGAGGTAGATCGGCCGCTACTCCTCCGATACGAAAATAATTATGCATCATTCTCATACCGGTGGCAGCTTCGAATAGATCATATACTAATTCTCTTTCTCTGAAAATATAGAAAAAGGGAGTTTGTGCACCAATATCCGCCATAAAAGGACCGAGCCATAACAGATGAGAAGCTATACGACTCAACTCCAACATAATTATTCTGATATAGCTGGCTCTTTTAGGTACTTGAATATTTCCCAACTGTTCCGGTCCGTTTACAGTTATTGCTTCTGTGAACATAGTAGCTAAATAATCCCACCGTGTTACATAAGGCAAATATTGTATAATTGTTCGATTTTCCGCAATTTTTTCCATTCCTCGGTGTAAATAACCCAATATTGGTTCACAGTCAATAACATCTTCACCATCTAGAGTAATGATGAGTCGAAGAACACCATGCATTGATGGGTGGTGGGGGCCCATATTGACTATCATGAGGTCTTTTCTTGTAGCCGGTATATTCATAGGTTTTTCCTCGATTCATTCTTTCATGAATTGCTGAAAACGAAAAAAAGTTCATTAAAATTCAAGATCTAATAAATCAAATAATTCAAAATGCCTTTATAAAAATAAAATTAACGAGTTTTTGACTCCCGAATATCCAACCTATTAATTAATTCTTTATAACATATTCTATTTTTCTTTGACAAATAAGACAGTAATCGTTGGCGTTTTCCCAGAATTTTACGTAAACCTCTCTGAGATAAATAGTCTTTTTTGTGTAATTGTAAATGTGAAGTAAGTCTTCGTATCCTATTGGTGAAACTAACTATTTGAAATTCAACAGATCCTCTGTTTTCGTCTTTTTCTTCTTGTGAAATAACTGAGATGAATGAATTTTTTACCATAAACTGAAATCTTCTCTCCCCCCTCTTTTTATTTTAAGATATTTGTTATTGATAGATATCTTTATTGATCAGTAATAATAATGCCCCTAATTTTTATTTGGTATATACAATAATTTGAATTTCGTTATTAATTTCTAATTTTTTTAATTTAATAAAACTTACTCAATCCTATTTTCATTTTAAAATTGGATTTGAAAGGGGATACAAAAGTATGGTTGGTTTCTTCACTCACAAAAGATAAAAGTTTAGACCTAAAATAAGAAAATTTTGTTCATTCTAGATCTAATTGATATGTCATTGAATTAGTATCATGTATCAGAATGGAATGTAAGACAACGTATGCGTGCATCTCTTTGTCGTCATAGACCAGAGTATGGGAAATATAGGAAAAATGTACTATTAATGAATTTTCAATCGCGGATACATATGTATCCTTACCATACTGAAACAACTGCCATTATTGGTATTAAACCAATAACGATTCATACAAGCTAAATCTTCTAATCGATAATTGGGCCAAAGAAATAGCTTTAATTTTATAAGTTTTTTTTTATCTTTTTTGCTTTTATCCACAACTTGACTGTTTACCTCATTCCCATTACAAAAAGATGCCTTTCTATGTCTATTCTTAGAATTTAAACAAATTAGAATTCGCAATTCTCTACGACGTCTAGGCGATAAAATATTTTCAGGAACAAACAAATCATAATTTTTTTTATATCTATTTCCAGTCATCTTTTGATGTTTTGTAATGACTTCATCAGAATTCTTATCAACATGTTTTTTTTCTCGGTATCTTTGATTTATTTGATGTTTACTTTTATGAACTAATGAAATACCGAGGGTTTGATACATAATAAATTTTCCATCATTTTTTATAGCTAGACGAATTGGTTCAATAATCAAAAATCCCCTTTTAATAAATTCTGTAAGAGTTACATCTTTCTGAATCGTCAAAATATCCAGACTCATTTCGCCCCTTTGAATAGAGGATATAGTAATTTCTCTTGGATTTATCAGTCTAAGCAGGAGACAATATACGTTGATGTTATTGATTATTTTTTTATTTAAAGAATCATCCCATCTCAATTGAAAATACAAATACCTTTTTAGGAAGAAATCAAACTCCGCTTTTGTATTGATCTTGTATTGCTTTTTATTTCTATGTTTTTTCATGTCCGATCCCGTATAATCTTCTTCAACATCTTTTTCTTGGTTTGAAAGAGCTGATTTAAGATCTGCTTGGCCCGTGGATTCTTTTTCTCCTTGATTTCGGTTTTCTAATTCAAGAGATTTTTTTTCATTCGCCGATATTGATATAAAAGGATCTCTTTTTTTATTTCCAGTGATGCTTTTGTTTTCACTAGCATTTTTTTTTATATTCGAATTAAAAAGTAGTAATTTAATTGGTATAACCCACGGTTTCATTTTATACGTATTATAAAGTCTCACAAATTCTGGCAAGAACCAAAGTTCCAGATTTGATATGGGACGACTTAGTATTTCTTCATTCATTCCCATCCAATCCAAAAGGGGTTTTTGATTGGATATTTGATCTTGCTGAAGTGTGAGATAAAAAAGACCTTTATTATTGATTTTATCAATTATTTGATACTTATTAACCCTAGTCTTAGTATATTTATTACTGTTAGTGTCAGTATCAATATTGATCCAGGCCTCAATATCGACTTTCGTTTTAAGACAAAAATCGAGAATTCTCCAATCAAAATATTTTCTATCCGTATTTTTATCCATATCTCGAATATCATCTTCTACCATATTAAAGGATTTTTGTTTATGTGTGTTGTAATTATAAAAAATATCTTGGTTAGTTTTTACTTGTAATGGTGATCCATAAATTGAAGAGTACTTCTTAGTTTCAGAATTTATAGATTTATATGCTAAAAGATCATATCTATATTGTTTTTTAAAATTATCCTTTTGATTCAATAATAAATCCGTTTCAATTTTTTTTTCGTAGTGAATTAATTCATCTTTTTCATATAAATCACACAAATCTTTATATAAATCTTTATTTTGAGCTATACAGTTCAATATATTTCGCCATTTTTGTGGTACTACTCTAGACCATTTAATTTGAGATACATCACATTGATATTGATAATGACTCCTTAACCAATTTGTCCATTGATTCATTCCAGAATTGCGAAGATTCTTAGGTCTTAATTCGGAATGAAATAGTTCTTGTCTTACAACAAAAAAATCCTTTATTTCATTCTTAAGAAAAAGGGGGTTTCCATTATATTGAAATACGGATTTCAATTTCTCTAACTTAATAAGTTGGGTTTGTGATAATTTGTAAAATACATATGCTTGTGAAAAGTAAGATAAGTCAAAAAAAGTCTTTGAATTTTTTTGACTAAGACTAATATTAGTATTAGAAAGTGACTCTTTTATAATCGAAATAAATTTAATTAAACTTTGATTTGTTTTATTAATTCTTTCTTGATTTGTTTCATTACTGTTAATGTTTTTATTAATAATTTTTTTTGTTGATTCAAGAAAAAGTTGTGTATTGATACTAGGAATATTAATCATAGATAGAAAGATATCTATGTATATCTTTTCAATGAAAAATATTATAAAATAATGGGATTTACGGATTAATCGAGCAGTTCTTCTTTTTAATATCTGCCAAATATTTTTTTGTGATTCCAATCTTTTATCATCATAACTTATTTTGTTAGAACTCAAATTTCTATCTGAAGTTATAAATTCCTTTTTCTTGTCTTTTGTAATTTTTTCTATTTGATTTATTATTGTGTTTATTCTATCAGTCAGATCTTGCATTTTTTTTTCTGTTAATGAATAATTTGTCCAATCCTGAGATCTAATTTGAATGGACGATTCCTGAATCATCCGATTACTGATTATTGAATCTTTTTTAATTTCACTCAATTCATATACTTCTATTTCTCTCAATCCAAATAATATAATTGGGTTTATTTTTGAGAGTTCTTTTATTATTTCTTTTATAAACAGAATGTTTTTAATGATCCATTTTTTTGGTTTTTTTGAGACATTTAGAAACAATTTTGTTTGTTCTTTAAAAATTCCTAGAATTATAAAACATTTCTTTTGCAATTTTTTAATTTTTTTTTTGAGTTCTTTAAAAATCGGTTCAAAAAATGAAAGTTTTTTTCTGGGAGAACCAAAAGGTAGTTCAGCTTCCATTCCAAAAATTGTTAAAAAACAAAAATCATTTTTTTGACCTTGCTTTTTCATTGCATCGTTATAAGGGGCTCGTAACTTAGATCTGTGCCAAGGTTTAAGACGAAAAGGAAATAGAATCTTGATCTGAATGCCGTCTGTTAACCAGTTTTTTGGAAATTCTTTTTCTGATAATTGAACGCCGTTATAGGTACATTTAACATGCATTTCTCTATTCCAATCCTTTAAGTCCTCATACCATTCCGGAAATTGAAATAATAGTATACGGACGATATTTTTAGCTATTATCAATGAAGGTAATATAATATATTTTCTAAGAATTGATTGGGTTACTAATAAAAAACCTCTCATTACTTGAGCAAGTAAAATACTATCCCAGGCTTCCGCTATTTGTATACGCACTTTTTCCTTTCTTTTGTCTTCTTCTTTTTTGTCCTCCTCTTTTTTTTTCGCACTTTCTTTTGTCTTTTTCTCTGTATAATTCGAAATTGTGAATTCTGTGTTTTTCGACATCCAATTTCTAAAATTTTTTTTCATCCGTTCAGAAATATCAAAAACAAAAAAAAAAGATTTGTCTATTCGGTCCAAAAAAAGAGGGGAATGCGCATTTGCTTCAAAGAGTTTCCAAGTAACTGTTTTACGTCTTTGAGCGCGCATGGAGCCTTTGATTATGTCTCGACGAAAATCCGATTGTTGGGAATAACGTATCAAAGCAACTTCGCCTGTTTGATCAGTATTATTAGTTTCTTTGGTATTAGTATAAGCATCAGTGTTTTG